GCTAACGTAGCTTAACACAAAGCATGGCATTGAAGATGCCAAAATGAGCTTTAAATAACTCCGTATGCACAAAGGTATAGTCCCAACCTTACTATCAGCTTTAACCCAACTTATACATGCAAGTATCCGCAACCCCGTGAATATACCCTTTATCTCCTACCAGGAAAAAAGGAGCAGGCATCAGGCACAAAAATTAGCCCACAACGCCTAGCCCAGCCACACCCCCAAGGGAATGCAGCAGTAATAAATATTGAGCCATAAGTGAAAGCTTGACTCAGTCAGTGTTAAAAGAGCCGGTAAAACTCGTGCCAGCCACCGCGGTTAGACGAATAGGCTCTAGTTGATATTATAACGGCGTAAAGGGTGGTTAAGTAAACAATTAAATAAAGCTAAATGACCCTTCGGCCGTCGCACGCTTCTAGATGTCTGAAACCCTAATACGAAAGTAGCTTTAAATTTATCTGACCCCACGAAAGCTGACAAACAAACTAGGATTAGATACCCTACTATGCTCAGCTGTAAACTTAGATATCCAAATACAACTAGATATCCGCCAGGGTACTACAAGCATTAGCTTAAAACCCAAAGGACTTGACGGTGACTCAGACCCACCTAGAGGAGCCTGTTCTAGAACCGATAACCCCCGCTAAACCTCACCACTTTTAGTTATATCAGCCTATATACCGCCGTCGCCAGCTTACCCTGTGAAGGCAACATAGTAAGCAAAATGGGTACAACCCAAAATGACAGGTCAAGGTGTAGCACATGAAGTGGAAAGAAATGGGCTACATTTTCTACTATAGAATATTACGAATATTCACCATGAAATAATGCTTGAAGGAGGATTTAGAAGTAAAAGGGAAACAGAGTGTCCCTTTGAACCCGGCTCTGAGACACGTACACACCGCCCGTCACCCTCCCCTGTCAAAAATACGCCTAAATACCTAATAAAATAGTATAGACAAGAGGAGGCAAGTCGTAACATGGTAAGTGTACCGGAAGGTGCACTTGGATCAACCCAGGGCGTGGCTGAGTACTTAGGCGTCTCATCTACACCGAGAAAACATTCATGAAAGCTGAATCACCCTGAACTAAACAACTAGCTTATCCAACAAAATAACTAAACAATATAAATATTACAAAACTAACCTAGCAGAAAAAACTAAACCATTCTTTTATCTAAGTATGAGAGACAAAAAAGATTTACTCAAAGCAATAGAGACAGTACCGCAAGGGAAAGTTGAAAAAGAAATGAAACAACCCATATAAGTACCAAAAAGCAAAGACTAAACCTTGTACCTTTTGCATCATGATTTAGCTAGAAAATACAAGCAAAAAGACTTTTAGTTTGACACCCCGAAACCAGGTGAGCTACCCCGAGACAGCCTATGTAGGGCCAACCCATCTCTGTAGCAAAAGAGTGGGAAGAGCTCCGGGTAGAAGTGACAAACCTATCGAACCTGGTGATAGCTGGTTACCTAAGAAATGAATAAAAGTTCAGCCTCGCACACCTCAAATCAATAATTTTAGATATAAGCCTAAATATCACTTAACATTTAAGTATATACACAAAGATATAAGAGAAAATGCACGAGAGTTAATTAAAGGGGGTACAGCCCCTTTAATAAAGGACACAACCTTAACAGGAGAATAAAGATCATAATATAAAAAATATACTACCCTAGTGGGCCTGAAAGCAGCCACCTAAAAAGAAAGCGTTAAAGCTCAGACAGAAACAAATTTATTATTTAGATAAAAAATCTTACTTCCCTAAATATTATTAGGATAATCCATGCACACATGGAAGAAACTATGCTAAAATGAGTAACAAGAAGACCACCCTTCTCCAAGCACAAGTGTAAGCCAGATTGGACCAACCACTGGCAACTAACGAACCCAACCCAAGAGAGTAATGTGAACTACAAAATCATCAGGAAAACCCCACAAGCTAATACTTAATCGTTAACCCCACACTGGAGTGCTAACCTATAGGAAAGACTAAAAGAAAAGAAAGGAACTCGGCAAACACAAGCCCCGCCTGTTTACCAAAAACATCGCCTCCTGCAACAAACCACACATAGGAGGTCAAACCTGCCCAGTGATTATAAATTTAACGGCCGCGGTATTCTGACCGTGCAAAGGTAGCGTAATCATTAGTCTTTTAATTAAAGACCTGTATGAATGGCCAAACGAAGGCTTAACTGTCTCTCTTTTCTAGTCAGTGAAATTGATTTACCCGTGCAGAAGCGGGTATAATTATACAAGACGAGAAGACCCTGTAGAGCTTAAGGTACAAAGCTCAACTATGTTAAACAACCCAATAAAATAATAAACCTTGTAGAATGAGTATTTACCTTCGGTTGGGGCGACCACGGAGAAAAATAAATCCTCCATAGTGGACTGGGATAATATCCTAAAACCAAGAGAAACATCTCTAAGCCACAGAACATCTGACCAAACATGATCCGGCCACAAGGCCGAATAACGAACCAAGTTACCCCAGGGATAACAGCGCAATCCTCTTCCAGAGTTCATATCGACGAGGGGGTTTACGACCTCGATGTTGGATCAGGACATCCTAATGGTGCAGCCGCTATTAAGGGTTCGTTTGTTCAACGATTAACAGTCCTACGTGATCTGAGTTCAGACCGGAGCAATCCAGGTCAGTTTCTATCTGTAATGCTACTTTTCTCAGTACGAAAGGATAGGAAAAGAGGGGTCCATACTTAAAGCACACCCCACCCCTAATTTATGAAAACAAATTAATAAAGAAAGGGCAGCAAAGCCAAGTTGGCCAAAATAAGGACATATTGGGGTGGCAGAGCATGGCAAATGCAAAAGGTCTAAGCCCTTTAAACCGTGGGTTCAAATCCCTCCCCCAACTTATGCTAAACACCCTACTAACTCACCTAATTAACCCCCTAGCACTAATTGTACCAATTTTACTAGCAGTAGCTTTCTTAACATTAATTGAACGAAAAGTACTAGGCTACATACAATTACGAAAAGGACCCAACGTAGTAGGACCCTACGGCCTATTACAACCTATCGCCGACGGAGTAAAACTATTTATTAAAGAACCAATCCGCCCATCCACATCATCCCCCTTCATATTTTTAGCTGCACCAACCCTAGCACTAACTCTGGCCATAATACTATGAGCACCAATACCAATACCCCACCCATTAATTAACCTTAATCTAGGAGTCCTATTTATATTAGCCCTATCAAGCTTAACAGTATACTCAATCCTAGGGGCAGGCTGAGCATCAAATTCAAAATATGCATTAATTGGAGCCCTACGGGCCGTAGCCCAAACAATTTCATATGAGGTAAGTCTCGGACTTATTATCCTCTCATTAGTTATTCTTTCAGGAGATTACTGCCTACAAACATTCTATGTTTCCCAAGAAAACATTTGATTATTAATCCCTGCCTGACCTCTAGCCGCAATATGATATATTTCAACCCTGGCTGAAACAAACCGAGCACCCTTCGACTTAACAGAGGGTGAATCAGAACTAGTTTCAGGGTTTAATGTAGAATATGCAGGAGGACCCTTCGCCTTATTTTTTCTAGCAGAATACGCCAACATCTTACTAATAAATACCCTATCAGCCGTATTATTTTTAGGCCCCCTATACTCCCAAAAAATCCCAGAACTTATAACAATTAGCCTCATGACTAAAACTGCACTTCTATCAATTTTATTCTTATGAGTACGCGCCTCCTACCCTCGATTCCGCTATGATCAGCTAATACATCTAATATGAAAAAATTTCCTCCCCCTAGCACTCGCCTTTGTATTATGACATACCGCCCTACCCATCGCACTAGCAGGACTCCCCCCTAGTTCTTATTAAGGAACCGTGCCTGAGCACCCAAGGACCACTTTGATAGAGTGACTTACAGGGGTTAAAATCCCCTCAGTTCCTAGAAAGAAGGGATTTGAACCCAAACTCAAGAGATCAAAACTCTAGGTGCTTCCTTTACACCACTTCCTAAGGCGGAATCAGCTAACGAAGCTTTTGGGCCCATACCCCAAAAATGATGGTTATACTCCATCCTCCACCAATAAACCCATACGTATTCGCAATATTAATATTTAGCCTCGGGTTAGGAACCACCTTAACCATCACCAGCCACCACTGATTACTAGCCTGAATAGGCTTAGAAATTAACACCCTAGCCATTATTCCCTTGATAGCACAACACCACCACCCCCGGACAGTGGAAGCAGCTACAAAATATTTCTTAATCCAAGCCGCCGCTGCAGCAATAATCTTATTTGCTAGTACAACAAATGCCTGAACAACAGGAGAATGAAATATTACTAATTTATCAAATCCCATTGCCAGCACCACATTTATAACTGCCCTAGCACTTAAAATTGGATTAGCACCTCTACATTTTTGACTACCAGAAGTTATACAAGGATTAGATCTAATAATAGGACTAATTCTATCCACCTGACAAAAACTTGCCCCATTTGCACTTATAATCCAAACAGCCCACAACATCAACCCAATACTACTAACACTACTAGGAATTACATCTGCACTGGTGGGCGGATGAGGGGGATTAAACCAAACCCAACTACGAAAAATCTTCGCCTACTCATCAATTGCACACATGGGATGAATAATTATTGTTATTCAATATGCCCCTAAATTAACCTTAATTGCACTATCAATATACATTATTATAACCTCTGCCATATTCCTCTCCGCTAAAATGCTATTTATTACCAAAATTAATATACTCTCAACAGCCTGAACAAAAAACCCAACACTAGCATTCACAACCATGCTAGTACTACTATCCTTAGGAGGCCTCCCCCCCCTCACAGGGTTTTTACCAAAATGGCTAATTCTAGAAGAATTAACAAAACAAGACCTTACCATTACCGCTCTAACCATAGCAATATTAAGCATGATTAGCCTATACTTTTATATACGACTATGCTATACATTAACACTAACCAATTTTCCAAATACAGCAAATGCCATAGCCCCCTGACGTTTAAAAACAACTCAACCCGCCCTGCCACTAGCTCTGCTTACTGTAATATCACTAGGCCTATTACCAATTACTCCAACCATTATTGCACTAGCCTTCTAGGAATTTAGGTTAACATTAAACCATAGTCCTTCAAAGCCTACATTAGAAGTGAAAATCTCCTAATTCCTGATAAGATCTGCAAGATATTAACTTACATAACCTGAATGCAATTCAGACATTTTCATTAAATTAAGACCCTCCTAGATGAGAAGGCCTCGATCCTACAAACTCTTAGTTAACAGCTAAGCGCCCAAACCAGCGAGCATTCATCTATTCTTTCCCGCCTGTTAAGAATAAAGGCGGGAAAGCCCCGGCAGAGATTAATCTACGACTCTGGAATTGCATTCCAACATGTATTCTACACTACAAGGCTTTGGTAGAGGGAGGATTAAAACCTCCATCTTTGGGGCTACAACCCACCGCCTACACTCGGCCACCCTACCTGTGACAATTACACGCTGATTTTTCTCTACCAACCATAAAGACATTGGCACCCTTTATCTTGTATTTGGTGCCTGAGCTGGGATAGTAGGAACCGCCCTAAGCCTTCTTATCCGCGCCGAACTAAGCCAACCCGGATCACTTTTAGGTGATGACCAAATTTATAATGTTATCGTTACTGCCCATGCTTTTGTAATAATTTTCTTCATAGTAATACCTGTCCTGATCGGAGGATTTGGAAACTGACTCGTGCCCCTAATAATTGGAGCCCCAGATATAGCATTCCCACGAATAAACAACATAAGCTTCTGACTTCTACCCCCATCATTTTTATTATTATTAACCTCTTCTGGAGTTGAAGCCGGGGCCGGAACAGGGTGGACAGTTTATCCACCTCTTGCAAGCAACCTAGCCCACGCAGGAGCATCAGTAGACTTAACAATTTTTTCACTACACCTGGCCGGTATTTCATCAATTCTGGGGGCGATTAATTTTATTACCACAATTATTAATATAAAACCCCCAGCTATTTCCCAATATCAAACACCCCTATTCGTGTGGTCTGTACTTGTAACCGCTGTACTACTTCTTCTATCATTACCAGTATTAGCTGCTGGAATTACAATACTTTTAACTGACCGAAACCTTAACACTACATTCTTTGACCCTGCAGGAGGAGGGGACCCCATCCTTTACCAACACCTATTCTGATTCTTTGGTCACCCGGAAGTTTACATTTTAATTCTCCCAGGGTTTGGTATTATCTCCCACATTGTAGCCTACTACTCAGGCAAAAAGGAACCATTTGGTTATATAGGAATAGTCTGGGCTATAATAGCTATTGGCCTCTTAGGCTTCATCGTTTGAGCCCACCACATATTTACCGTTGGAATAGACGTAGACACTCGCGCATATTTTACATCCGCAACAATAATTATTGCTATCCCAACAGGCGTAAAAGTATTTAGCTGACTAACAACACTCCACGGAGGATCAGTTAAATGAGAAACCCCTATATTATGGGCCCTCGGATTTATTTTTCTATTTACAGTTGGAGGACTTACAGGAATCGTATTATCTAATTCATCACTAGATATTGTTCTCCACGATACATATTATGTAGTTGCACACTTCCACTACGTACTATCAATAGGTGCTGTATTTGCCATCATAGCAGCCTTTGTACACTGATTTCCACTATTAACCGGATATACTATACATGCGACCTGAACAAAAATTCACTTTGGAGTAATGTTTATTGGTGTAAATCTTACATTCTTCCCCCAACATTTTCTAGGCTTAGCAGGCATGCCACGACGATACTCCGACTACCCAGACGCCTACGCACTATGAAACACAGTATCCTCTGTGGGGTCACTAATATCCCTTGTGGCAGTAATTATGTTCCTATTTATTTTATGAGAAGCCTTCACTGCTAAACGTGAAGTATTATCTGTAGAAATAACAACAACAAACGTAGAATGACTTCATGGTTGCCCCCCTCCTTACCACACATATGAAGAGCCCGTATTTGTCCAAGCTATTAAATACGAGAAAGGGAGGAGTTGAACCCCCATATACTGGTTTCAAGCCAGCCACATAACCACTCTGTCACTTCCTTTTAAAGACATTAGTAAAATAAATTATATTACCTTGTCAAGGTAAAGTAGTAGGCTAATACCCTACATGTCTTAAATTTATATGGCCCACCCAACCCAACTAGGATTTCAAGACGCAGCATCACCCGTTATAGAAGAACTTCTTCACTTTCATGACCATACACTAATAATTGTGTTCCTAATTAGCACTTTAGTATTATATATTATTGTTGCCATAGTCTCAACTAAGCTTACTAATAAATATATCTTAGACTCCCAAGAAATTGAAATTGTATGAACCATTTTACCAGCCATTGTCTTAATCTTTATTGCCCTACCCTCTTTACATATTTTATATTTAATAGATGAAGTTAATGATCCACATCTAACAATTAAAGCAATGGGACACCAATGATATTGAAGCTATGAATATACAGACTATGAAAATCTAGGCTTTGACTCTTATATAGTTCCGACCCAAGACCTCACCCCAGGGCAATTCCGACTCCTAGAAGCCGACCATCGAATAGTTATCCCAATAGAGTCCCCAATTCGAGTCTTAGTATCTGCTGAAGATGTATTACATTCCTGAGCTGTTCCATCTCTGGGTATAAAAATAGACGCAGTCCCAGGACGACTAAATCAAATTACCTTTACCACCCTGCGCCCTGGCATATTCTACGGGCAATGTTCTGAAATCTGCGGTGCCAACCACAGCTTTATACCCATCGTAGTAGAAGCAGTTCCACTAGAACATTTCGAAAACTGATCTTCACTAATGCTAGAAAATACCTCACTAAGAAGCTTAATTATTGGACAAAGCAGTGGCCTTTTAAGCCAAAGATTGGTGCCTCCCGACCACCCTCAGTGAAATGCCACAATTAAACCCCAGCCCTTGATTCATAATTTTTATACTTTCTTGATTAACCCTCTTAATGCTTACCCTAACTAAAATTATAAACTATACTACACCAAATGAACCAACCTTAACAAATGCCAAAAAACATAAAACTGAATCCTGAAACTGACCATGATAGCAAGCTTCTTCGACCAATTTGTAAGTCCATCATATCTAGGCATCCCATTAATTGCAATTGCAATCACTTTACCCTGAATTCTTTATCCAAGCTCCTCATCCCGATGACTCAATAATCGACTTATTACGCTCCAAGAATGATTTATTAACCAATTTACAAATCAATTAATAACACCCTTAAATATAGGAGGACATAAATGGGCGCTCTTATTAACCTCTCTAATGATTTTTCTAGCGACTACTAATATGCTAGGCCTACTCCCATATACTTTTACCCCTACAACACAACTATCTCTTAATTTAGGACTTGCTGTGCCACTATGACTAGCCACAGTAGTTATTGGTATGCGAAACCAACCAACAATTGCCCTAGGACATTTACTGCCAGAAGGAACACCTATTCTTCTAATTCCAATACTTATTATTATTGAAACAATTAGCCTATTTATTCGACCGTTAGCCCTAGGAGTTCGACTCACAGCCAACCTAACAGCAGGCCACCTACTAATTCAACTTATTGCCACAGCCGTATTTGTTTTATTACCCATAATACCCATAGTAGCAATTTTAACTGCTATCGTACTTTTCCTGCTCACACTACTAGAAATTGCAGTCGCAATAATCCAAGCCTACGTATTTGTATTACTTCTAAGCCTATATTTACAAGAAAACATCTAATGGCCCACCAAGCACATGCCTTCCATATAGTTGACCCAAGCCCATGACCATTAACCGGAGCCATCGCTGCCCTGCTAATAACATCCGGCTTATCAATATGATTTCACTTCCATTCAATAACATTAATAACCGCAGGAATAATTCTCCTCATCTTAACAACATACCAATGATGACGTGACATTATTCGGGAGGGGACCTTTCAAGGCCACCACACACCCCCAGTGCAAAAAGGATTACGATATGGAATAATTCTATTTATTACCTCCGAAGTATTCTTTTTCCTAGGATTTTTTTGAGCTTTTTACCACTCAAGCCTAGCACCAACCCCAGAACTAGGAGGACACTGACCTCCAACAGGAATTACTCCTCTAGACCCCTTCGAAGTACCACTTCTCAACACAGCCGTGTTACTAGCATCAGGTGTTACAGTAACATGAACCCACCACAGCATTATAGAAGGAGAGCGAAAACAAGCTATCCAGTCCCTAACATTAACTATTATTTTAGGACTTTATTTTACTGCAATACAAGCCATAGAATATTATGAAGCACCATTCACAATTGCAGATGGAGTCTATGGCTCAACATTCTTTGTTGCCACAGGATTTCATGGACTACATGTTATTATTGGATCATCTTTTCTAATAGTATGCCTCTTTCGACAAATCCGACACCACTTCACATCTGAACATCACTTTGGCTTTGAAGCTGCCGCCTGATACTGACACTTCGTAGACGTTGTATGACTATTCCTTTACGTATCCATCTATTGATGAGGCTCATAATCTTTCTAGTATCAATATTAGTACAAGTGACTTCCAATTACACAGTCTTGGTTAAAACCCAAGGAAAGATAATGAATTTGATCACAACTATCTTAACTACTACAATGACCCTGTCATCAATCCTAGCAATTGTATCCTTTTGATTACCACAAATAAATTCAAATGCTGAAAAATTGTCTCCCTACGAGTGTGGATTTGACCCACTAGGATCTGCTCGATTACCATTCTCCTTACGCTTCTTCCTGGTAGCAATTCTCTTTTTATTATTTGATTTAGAAATTGCCCTCCTCCTCCCCCTCCCCTGGGCAAACCAACTACACAACCCCACTAAAACACTCCTTTGAGCCACAGCAGTCTTAACCTTATTAATTCTAGGATTAATTTATGAATGAACCCAAGGCGGCCTAGAATGAGCAGAATAGAGGGCTAGTCCAAAACTAAGACCTCTGATTTCGACTCAGAAAACCATGGTTTAATTCCATGACCCTCTTATGTCACCTGTACACTTTAGCTTTAGTGCAGCATTTATCCTAGGCTTAATAGGGTTAACTTTCCACCGCACACACCTACTCTCCGCACTCCTATGTCTAGAGGGCATAATATTATCCATATTTATTGCATTAGCCATATGAGCCCTACAACTTGAAATCACAGGATTTTTTACAGCCCCTATACTACTCCTAGCCTTTTCCGCTTGTGAAGCAAGCATGGGCCTAGCATTACTAGTAGCCACCACCCGCACCCATGGGACCGACCACCTACAAAACCTCAACCTTCTACAATGCTAAAAGTACTAATTCCTATATCTATACTAATTCCAACTATCTGACTAACCCCATTAAAATGATTGTGGACAACTACAGTAACCTACAGCCTTTTAATTGCTTTTATTAGCCTAACATGATTATCATGAACCTTCGAAACCGGCTGAACCCTTACCAATATTTATATAGCCATTGATCCACTATCAAGCCCCCTACTAGTACTAACATGCTGATTACTACCACTAATAATTTTGGCTAGCCAAAACCACTTAAGCACTGAACCAGAAAGTCGACAACGCGCATATATTACAGCTCTTACCCTTCTACAAACAGTCCTAGTTATAGCATTTGGCGCAACAGAACTGGCCATATTTTATATTATATTTGAAGCTACACTCATCCCAACCTTGATTATTATTACTCGATGAGGAGCTAACCCCGAACGCCTAATTGCGGGGACCTACTTCATATTTTATACTCTAGCAGGATCTATACCACTTTTAATTTCTTTACTTACTATTCAAAAAACCACAGGAACACTATCAATACTAATTATCCAATACTCAAAACCACTACAACTTACCCCTTTTGATCACACATTCTTATGAGCAGGCTGCTTAACAGCATTCCTAGTTAAAATACCCCTATATGGCATCCACCTATGATTACCAAAAGCACATGTAGAAGCCCCTGTAGCAGGATCAATAGTACTTGCAGCAATTCTATTAAAACTAGGGGGGTATGGAATGATACGAATAATAGCCATATTAACCCCACCACCAAAACAACTAATTTATCTATTTATTATCCTAGCGCTTTGAGGAATTATCATAACTAGTTCAATATGCTTACGACAAACAGATATAAAACTACTTATCGCCTACTCATCTGTAAGTCATATGGGATTAGTAGTAGGAGGAATTTTAAGCCAATCCCCCTGAGGATTTTCAGGAGCACTTATTCTAATAATTTCTCACGGACTAGTATCCTCAGCTTTATTCTGCTTAGCTAATACAATATATGAACGAACCGGCACCCGAACCTTAATTATAACCCGAGGACTTCAAATAGCCCTTCCACTAACTACAACCTGATGACTTATTACTAGTCTTGCTAACATAGCCATTCCACCCTTACCTAACTTAATAGGAGAAATTACAATCATTACAACCTTATTCAAATGATCCCCATGAACCATCCTACTTACAGGGTTAGGAACATTAATTACTGCCGGCTATTCCATATATTTATTAACCACATCACAACGGGGACCACTACCAAGCCACCTCACAGGACTTGAATCATTTCATAACCGAGAACACCTACTACTCGCCCTCCACCTAGCCCCAATCATCCTCCTAGTATTTAAACCAGAACTTATCTGAGGATGATGCTGCTGTAAGTATAATTTAACCAAAATATTAGATTGTGATTCTAAACATAGGGGTTAAAACCCCCTTACTCACCAAGAGAGCACAGAAAATAGTAAGCACTGCTAATTCTTATCTACCGAGGTTAAAATCCCCGGCTCCCTTGTACTTTTAAAGGATAACAGCCCATCCGTTGGTCTTAGGAACCAAAAATTCTTGGTGCAAATCCAAGTAGAAGTAAATACTATTAGCCATATATTCACTATTGCTCCTAACCATTTTTACTCTACTACGCCCATTATTAATATTACTAACAACCCCTCTACAAGAGCCAGAACTAGCAAAAAATGTAAAAAATACTGTAAGCTCCTCATTTATTATTAGCCTTTTACCACTAACAATTTTTTTAAACATAAAAACAGAAGGTGTTACTACAAACTGACACTGAATAAACGTCCAAACATTTAATATTGACATTAGCCTTAAATTTGACTTTTATTCTATAATATTTGTACCAATTGCCTTATACGTGACCTGATCCATTTTAGAGTTTGCACTATGATACATATCCTCAGACCCAAATATTAACGGGTTTTTTAAATATTTACTTATATTCTTAACAGCAATAATTATCTTAGTTACAGCCAACAATTTATTTCAATTATTTATTGGCTGAGAAGGAGTAGGAATTATATCATTTCTGCTCATTGGGTGATGATACGGGCGCGCAGATGCCAATACAGCAGCCCTACAGGCTATAATTTATAATCGAGTAGGAGATATTGGATTAATTATAGCCATGGCCTGATTCGCAGTAAACATTAACTCATGAGAAATTCAACAAATCTTTATTTTATCAAAAAACCTTGACCTAACAATTCCCCTCATAGGAATCATTTTAGCAGCCACAGGAAAATCAGCTCAATTTGGCCTCCACCCATGACTCCCCTCAGCAATAGAAGGTCCAACACCAGTATCCGCTCTACTCCATTCAAGCACCATAGTAGTTGCAGGAATCTTCCTACTTATTCGCCTCCACCCCCTAATAGAAAATAATGAATTAGCATTAACAATCTGTCTTTGCCTTGGAGCACTTACTTCACTATTTTCAGCCGCCTGTGCTTTAACCCAGAATGATATCAAAAAGGTTGTAGCCTTCTCAACATCAAGCCAACTGGGGTTGATAATAGTTACGATTGGACTTAATCAACCACAACTAGCATTCCTACACATCTGCACACATGCTTTTTTCAAAGCCATGCTATTCCTGTGCTCAGGGTTAGTAATCCATAGCCTAAACGATGAACAAGACATCCGAAAAATAGGAGGACTATTTAATATCCTACCCGCCACCTCAACTTACTTCACAATTGGTAACCTAGCCCTTATAGGAACCCCATTTTTAGCAGGGTTCTTCTCAAAAGATTTAATTATTGAATCCCTAAACACCTCTAACCTAAACGCCTGAGCCCTAATCTTAACACTATTAGCCACATCATTTACTGCAGCCTACTGCCTCCGACTAACATATTTTGTAACCATGGGAACTCCACGATTTTCCCCACTATCTCCAATTAATGAAAATAACCCACTAGTAATTTCTTCCATCAAACGACTCGCCTGAGGAAGCATCATTGCAGGCTTTATTATTACACAAAACTTCGTGCCAATAAAAACACCAATTATAACTATACCAACTACACTTAAAACAATGGCCTTATTAGTAACAACTGCTGGCCTGCTAATAGCTGCAGACCTAGTTAAAATAACCCATAAACAAATAAAAATTATATCATTACCATACAACTTTTCCAACACATTAGGATTTTTCCCTATAACTACACACCGACTCACCCCAAAAATTAAACTTATACTAGGACAGTCAATCGCCACCCAAATCGACAAAACATGACTTGAAGCTATTGGCCCAAAAGGCTTAGCACTAACCCAAACAACTATAGCAAAAATTACAAATGATATTTCACAAGGAATAATCAAAACCTACCTAACTATTTTTATCTTAACCCTAATCCTAGCTACTATGCCAACACTCCTCTAACCGCCCGAAGGGCCCCACGACTTAACCCACGGGTAAGCTCCAACACAGCCAATAAAGACAAAAGTAATACTCAAGCACAAATAATTAACATTCCCCCACCAAAAGAGTACATAATAGCTACACCACTAGTATCACCCTGTAAAATAGAAAACCAATCAAGACGACCTACCTCTATTCAACAATTTCCACATCAATCTTCTCAAAAGAACCCCGATGTCAACCCAACTCCAAACAAATAAACTAAAATTCACCCAAACACAGTACGATCCCCCCAAGCCTCGGGGAAAGGCTCAGCGGCCAAAGCTGCCGAATAAGCAAAAACTACAAGTATTCCACCTAAATAAATTAAAAGAAGTACCAATGACAAAAAAGGACCTCCAAAAATAGCTAAAATCCCACACCCCACCACAGCCGCAACAACTAGCCCAAACGCAGCAAAATATGGCGCAGGATTAGAAGCAACAGCAACCAAACCTACAACCAAAGCCATTAATATAAAAGACATAAAATAAAACATAGTTTTTACTTAGACTCTAACTAAGACCAATGACCTGAAGAGCCACTGTTGTAATTCAACTATAAAAACCTTTAATGGTAAGCCTACGAAAAACACACCCTCTTATTAAAATTGCTAACAACGCATTAATTGACCTACCAGCACCATCTAACATCTCATCATGATGAAACTTTGGATCCCTCCTAGGACTATGTTTAATCGCACAAATTTTAACCGGACTATTTTTAGCCATACACTATGCCTCAGATATCTCAACCGCATTCTCATCAGTAGCCCATGTCTGTCGAGATGTCAACTATGGCTGATTAATTCGAAACATACACGCAAACGGAGCATCATTTTTCTTTATTTGCATCTATACACACATTGCCCGAGGTCTATATTATGGATCATACCTATATAAAGAAACCTGAAACATTGGCGTAATTCTTTTACTACTAGTTATAATAACAGCCTTCGTTGGCTATGTACTACCATGAGGGCAAATATCATTTTGAGGCGCTACAGTAATTACCAATTTACTATCCGCAGTACCCTACATAGGAGATACACTAGTTCAATGAATTTGAGGCGGATTTTCAGTAGACAATCCAACACTAACACGATTCTTCGCATTCCACTTTTTCCTGCCCTTTATTGTTACCGCCGCAACCATTCTCCACCTACTATTTCTTCATGAAACCGGATCAAACAACCCAATCGGATTGAATTCAAATGCAGATAAAATCTCCTTCCACCCATATTTTACATACAAAGACCTCCTTGGATTTGTAATTTTACTTACAGCCTTAGTACTCCTAGCATTATTTTCACCCAACCTACTAGGAGACCCAGAAAACTTTACTCCCGCAAACCCCCTAATTACACCCCCACATATTAAACCAGAATGATACTTCCTATTTGCCTATGCTATTCTCCGATCAATCCCCAACAAACTAGGAGGCGTCCTCGCCCTACTATTTTCAATTCTAGTATTAATACTTGTTCCACTTCTACACACCTCAAAACAACGAAGTTTAACATTCCGCCCCATCTCCCAACTCCTTTTCTGAATCCTAGTAGCAGATGTAATAATCTTAACATGAATTGGTGGCATGCCAGTAGAACACCCATTCATTATTATTGGACAAATCGCATCAGTACTCTACTTTATATTATTCCTTATTTTATTTCCCCTAGCAGGACTATTAGAAAACAAAATACTACAATAGGCCGCCCTAGTAGTTTAATTTTAAAACATCGGTCTTGTAAGCCGAAAAGCGGAGATTAAATCCCTCCCTAGAGCAAGCCTTGCCCAATAAATGGGGAAAGAATTAAATTATGGTCTATTACATCCTATGTATTATCACCATTAAATTCTTTTGACCATAAAGCAGGTACTAAATATTAGTGCATTAATACATTCATGTATTATCACCATTAAATTCTTTCGACCATAAAGCAAGTACTAAATATCTAAGGTATACATAAGCATAAACTTAAAACTCAGAAATAAATTATTTTAACCCGGGAAATAGATTAATCCCTAACACTCGACCTCAAATTTTTCCTCGGTCGCACTAACTAACATCTAAATTAACATATTTAATGCAGTAAGAAACCACCAACCAGTTTATATAAAGGTATATCATGCATGATGCGTCAGGAGCATTAATAGTGGGGGTTGCACAATATGAACTATTTCTGGCATCTGGTTCCTATTTCAGGTACATCACACCTTGTCCCCTCAAGGGTTAATTATACTGGCATCTGATTAATGGTGTAGTACATATGTCTCGTTACCCACCAAGCCGGGCGTTCTTTTATATGCATAACGTATTTTTTTCTGGTTTCTTTTCATTTGGCATTTCAGAGTGCAAATAGAAATGTTAAATTAAGGTGGAACATTTTCCTTGTATGAGTAATATAGTTTAATTATTGTAAGACATAACTTAAGAATTACATTATAATAACTCAAGTGCATACATACCCATTACTTTGTTCAACTATCCCTGTTATTACCCCCCGGTTTTTACGCGGCAAACCCCCCTACCCCCCTACGCTTAATTAAGCCTGTTTTCTTGTCAAACCCCTAAACCAAGAAGACCTAAAAATACGCAGACCAACCCATAACTACCACAATCTAATATACATCCAGAAAAGGGAGATTTAAACTCCCACCAATGACACCCAAAGCCAATATTCTAGTTAAACTTATTTTCTGAAATATCTATTATAGTAATACATTACCCACTACACCCCCATATTTAATTATATACACACTACTATAAACCCCAAAAACAATACCACATCTTTAATATATATAAACCAAGAACATAGGGCCATTTATCTATATATATAATTATATAAATATTTATTTATATATATATATATATACATATATTACAAACACTTACTAATTTAATTTACTAAATACTAAATTTTATTATAAACT